AGTTGTTGTTTTTTCGTGTTTGGGGTTTTTTTACCCCATAAAGATATAGAATAGGACAAACTACTTGTTTTGCCACTATAATTTTGAAAATTAATGTTTAAATGTCCTTCAAAAGTTAGTAAATAGATTCGAAACATATAAAATGCAGTTAATCCTGCCGTAGAGCAAACTAATATTCCAACAATCTGTGAATACAACCAACTATCATTAAGAATTTCGTCTTTGGACCAAAAACAAGCAAGAGGTGGAATACCACACAGCGAAAGTGTACCTAAAAAAAAAGCAGTTTTTGTAATTGGAACATATTTTACTAAACCACCCATAAGAACCATATTTTGACTTTTATTTGGAGAATATCCAACAATAGGTTCCATTGAATGAATAATGGATCCAGATCCTAAAAACAATAATGCTTTTGAATAAGCATGAGTAATCAAATGAAACAAAGCCGTTCGATAAGACCCCATACCTAAAGCTAACATCATATATCCCAATTGAGACAGTGTAGAATAGGCCAAACTTCGTTTAATATCATTTTGAGCAAGCGCTAAAGTAGCTCCTAATAGTAGTGTTATTAGACTTAGAAAAGATATGAAATTCATTATGTAAGGTATGACTACGAAAAGGGGAAAAAGCCGAGCTACAAGAAAAATTCCTGCTGCCACCATAGTAGCAGCATGGATAAGAGCTGAAATCGGAGTAGGGCCCTCCATAGCATCGGGTAACCATACATGAAGGGGAAATTGAGCCGATTTAGCAATTGCACCAGAAAATAATAAGAAGACACAGAAAGTTCTAAATATAAAATGGACTTCATTAGTCAAAATTAAGTTATTGAATATGTCGAACAAGTCGCGAAATTCGAAACTACCTGTTAGCCAATAAAGACCTAAAATTCCTAATAATAAACCAAAATCCCCAATACGATTAGTCACAAATGCTTTTTGGCAAGCATTTGCGGCAAGGGGTCGTGTGAACCAAAAACCTATTAATAGATAAGAGCACATTCCAACTAATTCCCAAAAAAAATAAATTTGTATCAAATTAGAACTGGTAACTAATCCCAACATAGATGCATTGAAAAAACTCATATAAGCAAAAAATCTCAAGTATCCTTGATCATGAAACATATAATTGTCACTATAAATAAGAACTAGAACTCCAATAGTAGTGATTAATATTGACATAATAGAAGTAAGTGGATCGATCAAATAGCCAAACTCTAAAGACAAATCATTATTGATAGTCCAAGACAATATATATTGAAAAAAAGAACTCCTCTTTAGTAGTTGAATAGATAGATCGGCTGACACAACCATAACTAGACTTAACAAGAAAACACTATGAAAAGACCACATACGGCAAAGATTTTTTGTTGTCGTCGGAAAAAAGATAAGCCCTAGTCCTATTCCCATAGGAACTGGAAGTGGAAGGAGAGGTATGATCCATGCATATTGATATGGATGTTCCATAAAAAAATTCTTTTATTTTAAAATAAAATGGTTTCTAATTCACCCGATCCTATCTAATTGTAAAAGAACAAAAATAAAGAAAAGATAGGTAAGAACTACAAAATTCTTATTATGAATTATTCTCATTGTTTCTTCAATATTCAATACGTCAAATATTCAAATCAAGAAGCACAAATTGGTCAAATAACATAAGGAACTTATTTGTGAAACTGGAATACGTACTGTATTTAACTGTTTTAAATTTAAAATAAAAAACAAATAAAAATGAAAAAATTGGGTAGATTTTTTCTTTGAACTAAGCTAATTAAATTAATAGAAAATTGTTATTAGGAGGTCACAGCTGGGTTCATAAATTGTTCGATGAATTTGATTCCCAGTCTAACTGACTAAAAAACTGAGCTAAAAAACTTGTAAACTTTTTTTTTTTATTTTAGTAACTAAAACCTACCTTTTCACCTATTCCTTTTTCTTCTTAGCAGCATTTTCTTCAATTTTCGGATACCTATTAGTTTTTTGTTTGAGGTTAGTAGGGTATCATCTATGGGGAGATAGATAATGAAGAAGAATTCGTTTTGAGCAAGAGATGTCTTTCACATCCAACGATATTATTGCAAAACCTCTTAAATTTTGAATGGCAGTTCCAAAAAAGCGTACTTCTCTGGCAAAAAAGCGTATTCATAAAAGTTTGTGGAAACGAAAGGGATATTGGGCGGCATTAAAAGCCTTTTCATTAGCTAAATCCCTTTCGACTGGTAATTCAAAAAGTTTTTTTGTACCGACACCTAAATCATAAAAGATTCCAATAATCGAAATCAGGCAAATCAAATGTTAATTTAGTGTAGAATATTACTATACAATTTTTATTATCTAATGCAATACCTAATAAAACAGACATGGAACTTTTTGACTATTTTATATGGTATAAAAAATCCTAAAAGCAATATTTTGTTGCGAACTAAAAACTCCCACCTCGGAAATGATAAAACAGACTCAAAATAACCGAGTTGAAACCTTCTATCTGGTGGGGATTTTTAGTTCCCCTTTTGCATAATTTTTCCTACGAGTGGATATTTTTTGAGGGCTTTTTTTTTAGAAATACAACAATGGAGAACATAAAAGATCGGAAAAACCTCACTATTAAGTTCAATAATTTGGACATTTATTAACAACAGTTTAGAGTATTTAATTAACTCAGTAAATCTCGACACTTGAATAATAATAGCTTATTATCATTTTAAGTAAGCCGCTATGGTGAAATTGGTAGACACGCTGCTCTTAGGAAGCAGTGCTTGAGCATCTCGGTTCGAATCCGAGTGGCGGCATATTCTCGTCTAAAAGAGATACAATAAGTCCTATAATGAATTCAATTCCGATACCCTTATTTTAAAAATTGATATGATATTTTTTACTGTAGAACATATATTAACTCATATTTCTTTTTCCCTTGTTTCCGTTGTAATTATAATTTATTTGATAAGCTTAGTTGTCGATGAAATAATAGGACTCTCAAATTCGTCTGAAAGAGGTCTAATAGCGATTTTTTTCTGTCTAACAGGATTATTACTTATTCGTTGGCTTTATTCACACCATTTTCCATTAAGTGATTTATGTGAATCATTAATTTTCCTTGCGTGGAGTTTCTCGATTATTCATATGTTTCCATATTTAAAAAAAAAAAAATTACGCGTAATAACTGCACCGAGTGCTATTTTTACTCAAGCATTTGCCACTTCGAGTCTCTTAACTAAACTGCATCAATCCACAGTATTAGTGCCTGCTCTTCAATCCCAGTGGTTAATGATGCATGTAAGTATGATGCTATTGGGTTATGCAGCTCTTTTATGCGGATCATTATTATCCGTATCTCTTCTAGTCGTTACATTTCGAAAAGATATCAAAATTTTTGCTAACAGCCCTTTTTTTTTTACTGAGTTATTTTACTTTGATCAGATCCAATACATGAATAAAAGAAAGAATGTTTTACAAAGCACCTCGTTCGATTCTTCTAAAAATTATTCTCGATCCCAATTGATTCAACAATTGGATCATTGGAGTTATCGTGTTATTAGTCTAGGGTTCCTCTTTTTAACTATAGGGATTCTTTCCGGAGCAGTTTGGGCTAATGAGGCCTGGGGATCATATTGGAATTGGGACCCAAAAGAAACTTGGGCCTTTATTACATGGACTATATTCGCGATTTATTTACATACTCGAACAAATACAAATATAAAAGTAGCAAATTCTGCACTTGTAGCTTCTATGGGCTTTATTATAATTTGGATATGCTATTTTGGGGTCAATCTGTTAGGAATAGGGCTACATAGTTATGGTTCATTTCAATTAACATCTACTTGAATAAAAAAGGTCTACCAATTAGAGATATAAAATGGGGTAGATAAAAAAATATAAGAAAGACATCTTAGTTGAAGTCGACAAGAGCCATTTGAATCAATAGAATACTTGATTCAAATGGCTCTCACAAAAGCTAAATATATCCAGTTCCAATTAGGTTTCTATTAATGAGTTAAAATAAAAGTCAACAGTGGATCTTTTTTATCGTATAACGCACAATAAAATATATATATATATATTTTTACAAAACTTATCTATCAAAATATTTCCATAAAATACTCTGAACCTTATCAACTGATAATGAAAAAACGAAATCCGGGTAAATACCAATACCTATTATCGGTAAAAAGATGGAAATGGAAACAAATAATTCTCGTGGTCCCGCATCAAAAAAATACGAATTTGGAACATTAAATAGCTTGTATCCATAGAACATCTGGCGTAACATAGATAATAAATAAATAGGAGTTAATATCATCCCTATTGCCATTACACAAGTAATTAGTATTTTTGTCATTAAAAGATATTTTTGACTAGTAATTAGTCCAAAAAAGACTATTAATTCCGCAACAAAACCACTCATGCCCGGTAATGCAAGTGAAGCCATTGATAATATACTGAACATCGTGAATATTTTGGGCATTAAGATAGCTATCCCACCCATTTCATCGAGATAAACAAGACGTATTCGATCATAACTCGTTCCGGCCAAGAAAAAAAGCCCAGCACCAATAAAACCATGAGATATTATTTGTAAAAGAGCTCCGTTAAGGCCCGTATCAGTAATAGAACCGAGTCCAATAATTATGAAACCCATATGCGATACAGAAGAATAGGCTATTCGTTTTTTTAAATTCCGTTGGCTAAGAGATGTTAAAGCTGCATAGATTATTTGGAGCGTACCTATTATTATTAACCATGGAGAAAATATTGAATGAGCGCGGGGTAATAATTCCATATTGATCCGAACCAACCCATATGCTCCCATTTTTAATAAAATTCCAGCTAATAGCATACAAGTACTGTAATGTGCTTCCCCATGGGTATCTGGTAACCAGGTATGTAGGGGTAGAATCGGTAATTTGACAGCAAAAGCCATAAGAAATAAAATATAGAATATTATTTCCAATGTTACAGGATAGGATTGATTAGCTAATATTTCAAAATTTAATGTTGGTTCCGTGGAACCATATAAACCAATACCCAGAACTCCCATTAACATAAAAATGGAACCTCCCGCAGTGTACAAAATAAATTTGGTAGCTGAGTATAGACGTTTCTTTCCTCCCCATAATGATACAAGTAAATAAACCGGAATTAATTCTAACTCCCACATAATGAAAAAAAGTAAAAGGTCTCGGGAAGAAAATGATCCTATTTGGCCACTATACATTGCTAACATCAAGAAATGGAAAAATCGTGAATCGCGAGTAATCGGCCAAGCCGCTAAAGTAGCTAAAGTAGTAATAAATCCTGTTAATAAAATGGGTCCTATAGAAAGTCCATCTATTCCTAATCTCCAGTAAAAAGAAAAAAAAAAACGTATCCATTTATACTCCTCTTCCAGTTGTATTAAAGGGTCGTCGAATCGGAAATGATAACGGAATGCATAGGTCATTAGAAGGAGCTCCAATATACATATACATATAGTGTACCACCTTATTATTTTATTTCCTTTTTGAGGGAGAAAGAAAATTAAAGAACCGGCAGATATTGGAAAAGCTACAATTAGTGTTAACCAAGGAAAAAAGTTCATGGTAAAGATAAGATACACTTAGACCATAAAAAACCCGTACTAAAAAAAAAAAAAAAAGAAATAGAAACCATATATTATTATTATTTTAAGCACGGGTTTTTGTCGGTAAAAAAAAGGATTAGTGCTTTTTTTGAACGTATCAATAAGCTAGACCCATGCTACGCGTTGTTTCATGCCATAAATAAACCCGAACACTCAAGAAATCTGTTGGACAAGCAGATTCACATCGTTTACAACCAACACAGTCTTCTGTTCTTGGAGCAGATGCTATTTGTTTAGCTTTACACCCGTCCCACGGTATCATTTCTAATACATCTGTGGGGCAGGCTCGAACACATTGAGTACATCCGATACATGTATCATAAATTTTTACTGAATGTGACATTGAATCTCTAAATTTTTGAACGTCATAAATTTTCAATCTAATAAACTTGTACATGAATCATGTATTTAGCTATCAGATGAATCAATGATTTACCAAAATTTTGATACAAAAATGATTTATGAATCAGCTTATGCGAAAGAGTCAAGATACTTTTAGTTAGTACATCTTCGTAAATAGGGATATGAATCCATATTTAATATCATACATACTAATTGGGCTTACTGAATAATAATTTTTTTATTTGAAAATATTCACTTTTTAAAATGTATATTATTTATTCAAAAAATTTGATTGATTAGTGCGAGTTGATTTTCTATTACGATAAATTGACGAAATAATTGCTAGTCCAATAGCTGCTTCAGCGGCTGCAATAGCTATGACAAAAATTGAGAAAATATCCCCTACTAATTGACGGCTATCAAAAAAATCGGAAAATGTTACGAAGTTTATATTAACTGCATTTAAGATAAGTTCAAGACACATAAGGGCTCTAACCATATTTCGGCTCGTGATCAATCCATAGATACCGATAGAAAATAAATAGGCACTCAAAACAAGTACATATTCGAGCATTATTGATCAACTCCTTATCAATCTTGATTCATTTCAATATGAACAACAACTGAACTTATTCTATTGACTAGAATCTAAAAAGCAAAGAACAAGTACAAAGACCTCTAGTGTTAATATTAAGAATAGGTACTAGATTGAATTAAAAGGATTTATTATCTATGAACGTTTGAAAGCTTTATTATTGACGAGCTACCGCAATTGCCCCTATCAAAGCAACTAAAAGAATTATTGAAATAAGTTCAAATGGAAGAAAAAAATCTGTTGATAAATGAATCCCAATTTGTTGACTATTACTTATCAAATCTTGTTCTACGATATGATTTAATCTTGTAGTCCAAATAATCCCGTACCATGACGTATCTGGAATAGTAGTAATTAGTGAAACAAAAATACTTGTACAAACTACTGAAGTAACTCCATCTCCAACAGTCCAAAACTGGAAATCTTTGTAATGTTCTGAACCATTAATAAACATCACAGCAAATATGATTAAAACATTTATAGCTCCCACATAAATAAGAAGGTGGGCAGCGGCTACAAAATGAGAATTTGATAAAATATAGAATAAGGATATACAAACAAGAACTAATCCTAATGAAAAGGCGGAATAAATTGCATTAGTAAATAATACTACTCCTAGCCCTCCTAATATAAGACCTAATCCTAGAAAGATTAACAAAAAATCATGTATTGGTCCCGGTAAATCCATTATATATAATATAAAATAAGAAAAAAAAATAGAAATGTCTCATGACCTTATTGATCAGATCAGGAAAAAGTAAAATTATCCGGGATATTTTTAATTAAAGGAATAGATGTCTATTGATATAGGGCCGATAATTGGACCAATCTCATTTTTTTAGGTTAACCTTGGCAGTTCAAAAAGAATTCTTTTAGTTTAGATCAAAAGAGTACAGTAGGAATTCTAAATGTTTTTTCTAAAAATAAAACAGGATTTAGCTATTTTGTATTTCGAGGCGTATTCAAAATTGTTCGAGTTGTGTAATCGTCAATTAATGCCAATGGTAAACGACCCAAAGCAATTTGATTATAATTCAATTCGTGACGATCATACGTAGACAGCTCATATTCTTCAGTCATTGATAAACAATTTGTGGGGCAATACTCAACGCAATTACCACAAAATATACATATTCCAAAATCAATACTGTAATTAAGCAGTTGTTTTTTTCGGATCCTAGTTTGTAGTTTCCAATCAACAACAGGCAAATTTATAGGGCATACGCGAACACATACTTCACAAGCAATACATTTATCAAATTCAAAGTGAATTCGACCGCGGAAACGTTCTGATGGAATCAATTTTTCATACGGATATTGAATCGTTACAGGTAAACGATTTGCGTGGGATAAAGTAATCATAAAACCTTGACCGATGTACCTTGCAGCTCGTACTGTTTGTTGACCATACTCAATGAACCCAGTTACCATAGGGAACATATCGTGAATAGTTATGAATAATTTGATGATTGTTTCCTTCTCTTGTTTGAGATAAGTCTAAGTATAGACTCGCGTGGTTAAAGTGAAAGGAGTTGGAATGAGGTTGTTAATAATAAATTACCGAGAGAAATAGGTAAAAGAAATTTCCATCCAAGATTTAATAATTGGTCCATTCTGAGCCGAGGTAAAGTCCATCTTGTTGTAATAGGAATGAACAAAAACAAATAAGTTTTAACTAATGTAATCAAAATACTAATGATTGTTCCAAAGCCACCACCTGCTTTTTCAAAAAGTTCAGGACTTAATATATATGGAATAGAGAGATTCCAACCGCCCAAATAAAGAACGATTACAAAAAATGAGGAAACTAATACATTTAGATAGGACGCAACAAAAAATAAACCGAATTTAATACCGGAATATTCTGTTTGATAACCTGCTACTAATTCTTCTTCTGCTTCTGGTAAATCGAAGGGTAACCTCTCACATTCTGCTAGGGACGAAATTAGAAAAACGATAAACCCTATAGGTTGACGCCACAAATTCCATCCCCAAAACCCATATTTTGACTGTGCTTCAACTATATCAACTGTACTTGAACTATTAGATAATCATAGTCGGTGATAACATTACTGTTACTATCGCTATTACAGAACCGTACATGAGATTTTCACCTCATACGGCTCCTCGAGGAGCCTAAATAAATTTAAGGACTCGGTTAGTATTATTTCACGTGATATACTTGTATGCTAGATAGAGTCAAAATATATTCAAAAGCCCCGAATTAGTCCAATGTAATTCCGTCTGCTATACAGAAAGTATTTCTGAATTAATCTCATCCTTTACTTTCCATATCAATATTTTTTGAGTAATAACTTAATCCATCAATAAAATACCCCTTTTATCAATATATATATATCTAAATATTTCAACCCAGCATTTTCAATTACGAACAAAATTACATAATAAAATCTTACAAAAGATAGCTTTTTTGTATTGGAATTGCATTCTTTCTATTTTGTTCGCTCCTATTCTTCTTTTTCTTCTTTCTCAAGTCAAGGAAAGGGGGGTCTTTTGAAAAAGGATTCTTTCGTTCCTGATAGTTTTTTTTCAGTGGATAGGGACATACTCTGGATCGGAATCGTGGGAAGTATTACCGGATCATTTCTACCAACTTAAAGCCCCAATGAGTGTTCCTTATTATGCCTAAATGTTTTTTTGTATAATTTTATAATTTGCAGAATCTCTATTACTAATCCTTTGTGTACCTTTGTATTTCTAACCACCCACTCAGTTTTTATCAACTCACTTTTATGGTAATACATACAAACGATAGTGAAAAACTCATAAAGTTGGTTGTTTGTTGTTTTAAACCCGCTTCAAGTCAGGATGATCAATCAACCGATCTTAGGATAAACATTGTGAATTTTTTATATTTGCTTTTGTTTATTCCTTATACATAGGAAATGAGGCTGACTATTTGTACTGCAAATTTATAAGCTGTTTTTTTCACTCATAGAACTATCTGATTGTGTTCATCAGTCGGTTTAATGAACAAAAACATGAAGCGATCTCTTTCCAACGAAAAAAAAAAATAGGGAAAATGTTTTAACGACTCGCACGTAGAGATATTGATAACACGCATAGAGTTAATGGTATTTCATAACTAATCGATTGAGCAGCAGCCCGTAAACCACCTAAAAAGGAATATTTATTATTTGATCCATATCCTGACATAAGAAGTCCAATCGGAGAAAGACTCGAACTGGCAATCCATAAAAAAACACCGATATTGAGATCGGCTAGAACACGATGATAGCCAAAAGGAATTACTGAATAACTTAATAGAATTGATATAACTGCTATGGCTGGTCCGATATTGAATAAAAAAATATCGCTTCTAGATGGAAAAAGGTTTTCTTTGAAAAGAAGTTTTGTACCATCTGCTAAAGCTTGGAGAATTCCAAAAGGTCCAGCATATTCCGGTCCAATACGTTGTTGTAACCCCGCCGCTATTTCTCTTTCTAACCACACAATTACTAGTACACCTATTGTGATTCCCACTATAACAGTAAAAATCGGGATAAGCATCCATACGCTCTCATACACCTCGTTTAAGGATTCCCATTTTGAAAACCCAGTGATATCTTGTACTTCTGTTGTATCAATTATCATTTCAACGATCAACTTCTCCCATAATGATATCTATACTACCTAGTATCGTCATAATATCAGCCAATTTCATTCTTTTAACTAACTGAGGAAGAATTTGCAAATTGATAAAACCCGGCGGGCGAATTTTCCATCTCCAAGGAAAGATTTTCCCGTCGCCTAGTAGAAAAATTCCCAATTCGCCCTTTGGGGCTTCGACTCTTGCATAAAGTTCTTGTTTCGACAATTCAAAAGTAGGAGAGGTTTTTTTACTAATGAAGCGGTAGTCAAAATCATTCCATTGGGAATCACGTACTTTATCAAAACATCGTATTTCTAAGTTTTCATAAGGTCCCCCCGGAATTCCTTCCAAAGCTTGTTGAATAATTTTGATCGATTCCTCAATTTCACTGATCCTTACTAAATAACGAGCTAATGAATCTCCTTCTTTTTGCCATTGGACTTCCCAATCCAATTCGTCATAACACTCATAATGATCGACTTTACGAAGATCCCATTCTATTCCGGAAGCTCGCAGCATTGGGCCCGACAAACCCCAATTTAATGCATCTTCTCCACTCACAATTCCTACTCCCTCAACACGTTCTAAAAAAATGGGATTGCGTGTAATAAGTTTTTGATATTCCGCAATTCCGGTTAAAAAATAGTCACAAAAATCACTGCATTTATCTATCCACCCATACGGTAAATCAGCGGCAACTCCGCCGATACGAAAAAAATTATGCATTAATCTCATACCGGTAGCAGTTTCGAACAGATCATAGACTAATTCTCGTTCCCGGAAAATGTAAAAGAAGGGAGTTTGCGCACCAATATCTGCCATAAAAGGGCCAAGCCATAATAAATGAGAAGCTATACGACTTAATTCTAACATAATTATTCTTATATAACTGGCCCGTTTAGGTACTTGAATATTTCCTAGCTGTTCTGGTGCATTTACGGTTATGGCTTCGGTGAACATAGTAGCTAAATAATCCCACCGAGTTACATAAGGTAAATATTGTATAATTGTTCTATTTTCTGCAATTTTTTCCATCCCTCTGTGTAAATACCCCAATATTGGTTCACAGTCAACAACATCTTCACCATCTAGAGTAATAATGAGTCGAAGAACGCCGTGCATTGATGGGTGGTGAGGGCCCATATTTACTACCATAAGCTCATTTCTTATAATTGGTACAGTCATAGGTTGTTCCTTGATTCAGTTTTCTAGGAATTGCCGAAAACAAAAAATTAATGTAAGTTCTTGAAATTAACGAATTTTCGGTTCCCGAATATCCAGTCGATCAATTAATTCTTTATAACGTATTCCATTTTTTTTTGACAAATAAGCCAGCAGGCGTTGACGTTTTCCCAGAATTTTCTTTAGACCTCTCTGAGATAAATAATCTTTTCTGTGCAATTCCAAATGTGAAGTAAGTCTTTGGATTTGCTGAGTGAAATTAACTACTTGAAATTCAACGGATCCCTTGGTTTCATCTTTTTTTTCTTGTTTTTGGGAAATAACTGAGTAAACGGAATTCTTTAGCATAAAAAAAAATTTCTCCAACTTTTTAAAAATATGAATTTTATGGATCAGTAATAATAATGTTGGACAGTTTAATCTGGTATATTTTTTTTTCATTATGGTTTTTTTAGTTTTATTAAAATTTTGAAAATAAAATAATTAATACTCTAACTCCGTTTCGTATTTGATTCATTCTATAGAAAAATACCCTATCATGCGTTTTATACATTTAGAATTGCGGATACATATGTATTCTTAACATACTGAAAAAACTTCCAGTATTGGTATTAAACCAATAACGATTCATACAAAACAAATCCTCTAATTGACAAGTTGGCCAAAGAAAAAACTTTAATCTATCAAGATGGTTGCTTTCAACCAAAACGGGACCATAAATTTTTATATTTTTTCTATTGCCAAATACCAGATTTAGATCTATACCTTTAGTTTTTTTTGAATTGAACGAAATTAGAATTCTTAACTCTTTTCGCCGTCGCGGCGATAAAATAGTTTCAAGCCCAAGAAAACTATAATTTTTTCTGTCTAGATTTCCAAATATTTTTTCCTCTTGTGCAAGGGATTTTTCAAAATCCATTTTTTCTGGATACCTTGGCTTAATTTGATAATTCTTCTTCTGAACTAAAGAAATCCGTATGGTTTGATACATAATAAATTGTACAGGATTTTGTATAGACATACGAACGGGTTCAATAAAGAATACTCCTTTTTCCATCCATTCTGTAACATACTTATGACTCGGCATTATATCTAGATTTATTGTTCCTCTTTGAATAGCGGATAGAGCACTTTCTCTTGGATTTCGCAAGCTAAGCAGGAGACAATATACTTTGATATTTTTCATTAGTGTTAAATTGAAAAAAAAAGACCATCTCAATTGAACAAGCAAATGACTTGTTAGTAAAAAATAAAGATCTTCTTCTGTATTGGTTTCGTTTATACGTTTTTTTCTGTCTGATTCCACATTCGAGACTAAAAAATAACCCCAGTCTAAAACCTTTTTTTCTTGGTTTAAGAGAACGGATACAAGATTCCATTTTTGCTTTAGAGTTATATTAGTTTTATCGCTCAAACGTTCCTTTTCATTCAAATTGAAAACAAGTGATTTGATTGGTATGATCCATCGTTTTAGTTTATATACATTATAAAGGAGTATCAATTCTGGTAAGAACCAAAGTTCTTCATTCAAAATAGGAAATTCTTCATTCATTACCAGCCAATTGAAAAAGTTTTGAATCCGTGGGTTAGTTTGGTGAGTTGTCAAATCAATAAGAAGGGTCTTATTGAATTGTTCAATTAGTGGATTATTACGTATCTTAGTATTCTGAGGATTGGTCTGGATCCAGGCTTCAATATCGACCCTTTTTCTAAGACACAAATGGAGAATTCTGAAATAAAAAAAAGATTTATCCATATCTGTAATCACTTTTTCGCCTAAAGAATTGTTATCTCCGAGGGTAAAAAGTTTTTTTTTATTTTTGTTGTAATTAGAGGAGATTTTTTGATTGTTGTTTACTTGTGATGGTAAAACAAAAATATCTGAACTAATAGATTTATATGATAAGAGATCATTGCGATAATTTTTTTGGAAATTTCCTTTGTGATTTGATAATGAGTTTAATCCATAATCAGCAATTTTCTTTTCATAACGAATTAACCCATCTTTTTCGTCTAAATCCCATTTTGATAAATCTGTTTTTTCATTTTGTCTTATAGAATGGCGATTCTCATTTTTTGTCCATTTTTTCGGTACCAATCCCGACCATCTAATATGAGATATCTTAGATTGATAACGATTCGGTAACCAGACTTTATCAAATATTCCTTGTATTCCAAAATTATCCTTTAGTTTAGTGTTAGGAAAAAGAGCTATTTCATGATATTGAAGGGCGGATCTTAATTTTAAGTGGTATAAGTTCAAAATGAGGTTTTGTGCTAATTTATACCCTACATATGCTTGTGATAAAGAGGATAAGTCAAAAAATAATTTTGAATTTATATTACTAATACTAATATTAGTAATATAAAAAGAGGACTGTCTAAAGTTTCTAAATTTCATTTTTGGTTTTTTTTTGTTTCCTTCATTATTGTAATTGGGCTTATCCATTTTGTTTTTTTGTGATTCAAAATCAACAACAAGTTGTCCTTTGATCCTTATTATATTAAGGAATAGGAGGATATAACTGTATATTCTTACAATAAAAAATTGTATAAAATACTGCGAGTTAAATATTAATTGATAAATGCGTTTTTTTATTATTTGATAAATCTTTTTTCTTTTTTTTAATTCGAATCTTGTTCCGGCATGCCTTTGGTTGGTAACCCTATTATCAGGAGTTCGAAAATATTTTTTCTTCTCATTTATTCTTTTTTCTAATTGATTTCGGATTGTGCTTGTTCTAATAGTTATATCTTGCATTTTTTTTTCTGTTAACGAGTGTTTTGTCCACTTTTTAGATCCAGTTGGAATGGGCGATTCGCTAATTATCTGATTGTTTTTTAGCAAAACTTTTTCGTTTTTGGTTTCATCCCATTTATCTAGTTCGCTCAATCCAAATAAAAGAATTTGATTTTTTTTTGAGGAGCCGGTTATTAGTTTTGTTAGAACTAGACTACTTTTGTTAATCCAGTTTTGTATTTCTTTGAATAGTTTTAAAATTAAAAAACAATTTGTTTTCAATTTTATCATTTTTTTTTTGAGTTCTTTAAAAATGGGTACAAAAAAAGAAGGTTGGTTTTGGGGTGAACCTAAAAGCTGTTTGGTTGGCCTCCCCCACACAGTTAAAAAACAATATTTTTTTTCTTTTTTTTTCAATTGATCCATTTGAGGGAATTCGGCTTTCGGTCTATGCCAAGGTTTCAGATAGAACGGAAATAGGATCTTTATCTGAATACCTTCACTTAACCAGTTTTTTGGCAAGTCTTTTTCCGATAGTTGAACACCGCTATAAGTGCATTTAACATGTGTTTCCTTATTCCAATTTTTAAAATCCTCGGACCATTCTGGAAATTGAAATAATAAGATACGGCCGATATTTTTAGCTATTATAAATGAGGGTAATATAATATATTTCCTAAGAGTTGATTGTATTATTAATATACAACTCCGTGTTATTTGAGGAGTTAGAATACCGTTGGGAGGTTCTTCTGCTATTTCAATCCCTATTGTTGCTTCTCTTTTATACTTCTCATTTTTATTCTTTTTTTCTGAAAACTCGAATTGGTTAGTTTTTTTCATCCAATTTCGTAAAATTAGTTTAATCAGTATAAAGCTATCAAAATAAGAAAGAATTGATTTCTCGAG